GTAGTTGGATCCCCAAGTTTTTGGAATGCTCCAAACTCTACTTGAACATCCAAATCTGGGTCAATACCAGCAAAAACATCTCTGAACAAGGTTCTAGCACCATGCCAAATGTGCCCGAAGAAGAAGAGCAAAGCAAACGAAGCATGCCCAAAAGTAAACCAACCCCTTGGACTGCTACGAAAAACACCATCGGATTTCAAAGTCGCACGATCTAATTCAAAAATTTCACCCAATTGAGCGCGTCTAGCATATTTTTTCACAGTAGCAGGATCACTATAACTGACTCCATTGAGTTCACCACCGTAGAACTCAACGGTTACACCTACTTGTTCAACACTATACTTCGATTCTGCCCTTCTAAAAGGAACATCAGCTCTAACAATTCCATCGCCGTCTACCAAAACGACTGGAAATGTTTCAAAAAAAGTAGGCATACGACGTACAAAAAGCTCACGGCCTTCTTTATCTCTAAAGATAGGGTGTCCTAACCATCCAACCGCTATTCCATCTCCGTTATCCATTGAGCCTGCCCTGAATAATCCTCCTTTTGCCGGATTATTGCCGATATAATCATAAAAAGCTAATTTTTCAGGAATTTTAGACCAGGCTTCTGATAAACTTTGATTTTCGGCTAGCCCAGCGCTAATTCTTCGATATATCTCTTGCTGGAAGTAACCCTGATCCCATTGATAGCGAGTCGGGCCAAATAATTCGATGGGGGTAGTTGCTGAACCATACCACATAGTTCCAGCAACAACAAAAGCTGCAAAAAAGACAGCTGCGATACTACTGGAAAGTACGGTTTCAATATTTCCCATACGCAATCCTTTGTATAGACGTTGTGGCGGTCGGACGCTAAGATGGAATAAACCCGCTAATATGCCCAATGTACCTGCTGCAATATGATGAGAAGCTATTCCTCCCGGAACAAAAGGATCAAACCCTTCCACGCCCCACGACGGATTTACAGGTTGTACTTTTCCCGTTAGTCCATAAGGATCGGACACCCATATTCCGGGACCATACAAGCCTGTTACATGAAATGCACCAAAACCAAAGCAAGCCACCCCGGAGAGAAATAAATGAATTCCAAAGATCTTGGGCAAATCCAAAGAAGGTTTTCCTGTCCGTTCATCACAAAATATTTCTAGATCCCAATAGACCCAATGCCAGATAGCTGCCAAAAAGCATAAGCCAGAAAACACAATATGTGCCCCAGCTACACCTTCGTAACTCCAAATTCCCGGATTCGTTACAGTCCCTCCTGTGATACTCCAACCTCCCCATGAATTGGTTATTCCTAACCGAGTCATGAAGGGAATAACGAACATACCCTGTCTCCACATTGGATCAAGAACAGGGTCAGAAGGATCAAAAACTGCTAATTCATACAGAGCCATCGAGCCCGCCCAACCAGCAACCAGAGCTGTATGCATTATATGAACGGAAAGCAACCGGCCGGGATCATTCAATACAACGGTATGAACACGATACCAAGGCAAACCCATGGAAAATACCCCTTTATCAAAGAAAAATAGACACTACGTAACTTTATTGCATTGAAAAAAACTATACTATGACTATCCTATGGACCTCCCTTGTTCGGTGGATTATTTCCTAAGAAGGGCTAGGTTACTATTTATTTTATTCTATTCTGTTTGTAATAATGGAATAATTCTGTTCGTAGGAACAAAGAGAAGCAGATTTATTCTATACTCGATAAGTACCAATACGCAATGGGGGGTTGGTACCATTTTCTATGAGTAAATGTTTATCATTAGAAGGACTTATTCGTAAAAATTTTCCTTTATTTATTTTGTCTTTCTTTCGAAATTTTTCTAATTTATGGATAAAATAAATATGATAAAGCCAATATTATAAAGACAATAAAACCATATTGTTACGTTTCCACATCAAAGTGAAATATAGTATTTAGTTCTTTTTTCTTTCAATTCATGCCTATTGGTGTTCCAAAAGTACCTTTCCGCAGTCCTGGAGAGGAAGATGCATCTTGGGTTGACGTATAGTGCGACTTGTCAGATATATTGGGTCATATGGGATTTCCCCGTTCTCTCCCCCGATCGAGATATCCTCTGTTTCGCCCAAGAAAGAGAAATTGAATCATCAAAAAATTGGAGCGTGAAGTGCAATTAGATGCATTCTTTGGGGAGATTCATAGTACTATTATCAATTAGAATAATTTATGGTTGGCTTTGGTTGGACTAAAAATGAAGTATCCAGGCTCCGTTTAGAAAAAACCCAATTGGTAATATATCTATGATTACTACATGTATCATAAATGATTGCTGTTTGTTATTTGTAAAGTCATAACAAAAAGAAATGGTGATGGGAAGATTTGTCCTATATGTGCAAATCCAAATCGGGCAGATCTTTACCCGGAGTAGAGCATAGACCTAAAAAGATGAAAGAGACCCATTCAGGAACAAGAAAATACCATCGTGATTTGGATTGAATCTCGATGAAAGAATACATCAATGAG